GAGAATGAATATTTTTTTCGAAGGATCAGACAAAAACGGGTCTGGATCTCCTGCGGGAATGGTTTGGGAGATCTAAAGCAAAAAATGGTGGTATTTGCTAGCAATAACATAATGGAAGCAGTCAATCAATATAGATTGATCCGAAATCTGATTCAAATCCAATATAATAGGTACATAAGAAGTGTATTGAATCGATTCTTTTTAATGAATAGATCCGATCGCAACTTCGAATATGGAATTCAAAGGGATCAAAAAGGAAAGGATACTCTCAGTCATAGAACTCTAATGAAATATATGATCAAACAAGATTATGCATATATATACAAATGGTCCAATGGGAGCAAGAATTGCCAGGAACATTTGGAACATTTCCTTTCTGAGCAGAAAAGCTGTTTTCAAGTGCATTTTCAAGTGCAAAAGAGCCGTTTTCAAGTAATGTTTGATCAATTACGTATTTATACACGTATTCGTATTAATCAATTTTTGATGAATTATTCTGAGGTTTGCAAGAAATTCGAAAAAGATGTGTATAAGTTGCTTACTTTCTTTTTGCCCAAGTGGTCCAGGTCACTTCGTTTCTTTTTCCTTTTCCCCCAGTCACTTCGTTTTTTGGGCAAGTCACTTCGTTTTTTGGCCAAGTTGCTTTTCTTTTTGTCTAATTCACTTTCTTTTCCTTTTTCCTGTGTAAGTTTTGGGAATACCCCCATTCATAGGTCCGAAATCAACATCTATGAATTGAAAGGTCCGAATGATAAACTCTGCAATCAGTTGTTAGAATCGATAGGTTTTCAAATTGTTCATTTGAAAAAATTGAACCCCTTCTTACTGGCTGATGATGGTACTTCGAAATTCTTGATCAATGGAGGAACAATATCACCATTTTTGTTCAATAAGATACCAAAGCGGATGATTGACTCATTCCATACTAGAACTAATCGCAGGAAATCCTTTGATAACAAAGATTCCTATTTCTCAATGATATTCTACGATCAAGACAATTGGCTGAATCCCGGGAAACCATTTCACAGAAGTTCATTGATATCCTCTTTTTATAAAGCAAATCGACTTCGATTCTTGAATAATCCGCATCACTTCTGCTTCTATTGTAACAAAAGATTCCCTTTTTCTGTGGAAAAGGCTCGTAATAATAATTCATATTTTCTATATGGGCAATTTCTCAATATCTTGTTCCTTCGCAAGAAAAGATTTTCTTTGTGCGTTGGTAAAAAAAAACATGTTTTTGGGGGGAGAACTACTATTTCACCAATCGAGTCACAAGTATCTAACATATTCATACCTAACGATTTTCCACAAAGTGGTGACGAAAGGTATAACTTGGACAAATCTTTTCATTTTCTAAGTCGACCCGATCCATTCGTTCGTAGAGCTATTTATTCGATCGTAGACACTTCTGGAAACCCTCTAACAGAGGGACAAATTGTCAATTTTGAAAGAACTTATTGTCAACCTCTTTCAGATATGAATCTATCTGATTCAGAAGGAAAGAACCTTCATGAGTGTCCCAATTTCAATTCAAATATAGGTTTGATTCACATTCCATGTTCTGAGAAAGATTTCCCATCCGAAAAAAGGAAAAAACAGAGTCTTTGTCTAAAGAAATGCGTTGGGGTTCAGAAAGGGCGGATGTATACAACCTTTCAACGAGATAGTGCTTTTTCAATTCTCTCAAAAAAATGGAATCTATTCCAAACATATATGCCAAGCTTCTTTACTTCGACAGGGTACAAATATCTAAATTCGATATTTTTAGATACTTTTTCAGACCTATTGTCAATACTAAGTAGCAGTGTATCCATTTTTCATGATATTATGGGTATATCGTGGCGAATTCTTCAGACAAAATTGTGGAAGATGCAATTTTTTCTCAGAAGTGAGATCTCGAGTAAATGGTTACATAATCTTCTGTCCAAAGAAATGATTCATCGAAATAAAAAGAATAAGTCGTCGTTGATATCGACACATCTGAGATCGCCAAATGTTTGGGAATTCCTCTATTCAATCCTTTTCCTTGTTCTTGTTGCTGGATATCTCGTTCTTATACATCTTTTCTTTGTTTCCCAGACCTTTAGTGAGTTACAGACAGAGTTCGAAAAGGTCAAATCTTTGATGATTCCCTCATCAATGATTGAGATTGAGTTGCGAAAACTTCTAGATAAGTATCCTACGTCTGAACCGAATTCTTTCTGGTTAAAGAATCTCTTTCTATTTCCCATCAATCGAATCGCTTTTTCTATAAATACGAGACATCTAAGTCATACAAGTAAAGAGATCTATTCATTGATAAGAAAAAGAAAAAACGTGAACGGGGATTGGATTGATGATAAAATAGAATCCTGGGTCGCGAACAGTGATTCGATTCATGAGGAAGAAAGAAAATTCTTGGTTCAGCTCTCCGCCTTAACGACAGAAAAAAGAATTCTATTGAGTCTGACTCATAGTGATCATTTATCAAAGAATGACTCTGGTTATCAAATGATTG